CGAAAATGACTTTATTCAACAAATCATAAAGATATTGGAACATTATATTTTATTTTTGGTATTTGAGCAGGTATAGTAGGAACTTCTTTAAGATTACTAATTCGAGCAGAATTAGGTACCCCTGGATCTTTAATTGGAGACGACCAAATTTATAATACTATTGTTACAGCTCATGCTTTTATTATAATTTTTTTTATAGTTATACCTATTATAATTGGAGGATTTGGAAATTGACTTGTTCCTCTTATATTAGGAGCCCCTGATATAGCTTTCCCTCGAATAAATAATATAAGTTTTTGGTTATTGCCCCCCTCATTAACCTTACTTATTTCAAGTAGTATTGTAGAAAGTGGTGCAGGAACCGGATGAACAGTATACCCTCCATTATCCTCAAATATTGCCCACGGTGGAAGCTCAGTTGATTTAGCTATTTTCTCATTACATTTAGCTGGAATTTCTTCAATTATAGGAGCTATTAATTTTATTACAACAATTATTAATATACGATTAAATAATATATCTTTTGACCAAATACCTTTATTTGTTTGAGCTGTTGGAATTACAGCCTTTTTATTATTATTATCTTTACCTGTATTAGCAGGAGCTATCACTATATTATTAACTGATCGAAATTTAAATACTTCTTTTTTTGATCCTTCTGGAGGAGGAGACCCCATTTTATACCAACATTTATTCTGATTCTTTGGTCATCCTGAAGTTTACATTTTAATTTTACCTGGATTCGGAATAATCTCACATATTATTTCACAAGAAAGTGGGAAAAAAGAAACTTTCGGATCTCTAGGTATAATTTATGCAATAATAGCTATTGGTTTATTAGGATTTATTGTATGAGCTCATCATATATTTACTGTTGGAATAGATATTGATACTCGAGCTTATTTTACTTCAGCTACTATAATTATTGCAGTCCCAACAGGAATTAAAATTTTTAGTTGACTTGCAACATTACATGGAACTCAAATTAATTATAGTCCATCTACTTTATGAAGATTAGGATTTGTATTTTTATTTACTGTAGGAGGATTAACAGGAGTTATTTTAGCTAATTCCTCTATTGATGTAACTCTTCATGATACTTATTATGTAGTAGCCCACTTTCATTATGTTTTATCTATAGGAGCAGTATTTGCTATTTTAGCAGGATTTGTTCATTGATACCCTTTATTTACAGGTCTAACATTAAATCCTTATCTTTTAAAAATTCAATTTTTTGTTATATTTTTAGGAGTAAATTTAACTTTTTTTCCTCAACATTTTTTAGGTTTAGCCGGAATACCCCGACGTTATTCCGATTATCCAGATTCTTACATTTCATGAAATATAATTTCTTCATTAGGATCTTATATTTCCCTTTTAGCTGTAATAATAATTTTAATTATTACTTGAGATTCTATAATTAATCAACGTATTACATTATTTACTTTAAATATATCATCTTCTATTGAATGATATCAAAATCTTCCACCTGCAGAACATTCATATAATGAACTTCCTATTTTAAGTAATTAACTTCTAATATGACAGATTATATGTAATGGATTTAAGCCCCATATATAAAGGAATATCCTTTTTTTAGAAGTGGCAACATGATCAAATTTTAATCTCCAAAATAGAGCTTCCCCTTTAATAGAACAAATTATTTTTTTTCATGATCATACTTTAATTATTTTAATTATAATTACTATTTTAGTAGGATATTTAATATTAAATTTATTTTTTAATAAATATATTAATCGATTTCTTTTAGAAGGACAAATAATTGAATTAATTTGAACCATTTTACCAGCTATTACTTTAATTTTTATTGCTTTACCCTCCCTTCGTCTTTTATATCTTTTAGATGAACTTAATAATCCATTAATTACTTTAAAATCTATTGGTCATCAATGATATTGAAGTTATGAATATTCAGACTTCCCAAATATTGAATTTGATTCTTATATAATCCCATCTAATGAGTTATCATTAAATGGATTTCGATTATTAGATGTTGATAATCGAATTATTTTACCAATAAATAATCAAATTCGAATTATAGTAACAGCTACAGATGTTATTCATTCTTGAACTATTCCATCTTTAGGAGTAAAAGTTGATGCTAATCCTGGTCGTTTAAATCAAACTAATTTTTATATTAACCGACCAGGAATTTATTATGGTCAATGTTCAGAAATTTGTGGAGCTAATCATAGTTTTATACCTATTGTAATTGAAAGTATTTCAATTAAAAACTTTATTAATTGAATTAATAATTATTCATCATTAGATGACTGAAAGCAAGTACTGGTCTCTTAAACCATTTTATAGTAAATTAGCATTTACTTCTAATGAAAAGGATTAGTTAAAATATAACATAAATATGTCAAATTTAAATTATTATAATTATAATATTCTTTTATCCCTCAAATAATACCAATTAATTGATTAATTTCTTTATTTTTTTTTATTTGTATTTTTTTAATTTTTAATATTATAAATTATTATATTATTAATATAAAATTAAATAATAATAATAATAATAATTTATATATAAATAAAAATAATAATTTTAATTGAAAATGATAAGTAATTTATTTTCAATTTTTGACCCTTCTACAAATTTATTTAATCTATCATTAAATTGATTAAGAACATTATTAGGTTTAATCTTTATCCCATATTCTTTTTGACTTATTCCTAATCGATATTTTTTTTTTTGAAATTTTATTTTAAATAAACTACACAATGAATTTAAAACTTTATTAAAAAATAATTATTTTAATGGATCAACTTTAATTTTTATTTCAATATTTTCTTTTATTTTATTTAATAATTTTCTAGGTTTATTTCCCTATATTTTTACAAGTACTAGTCATTTATCCATTTCTCTTTCTATTTCTTTACCCCTTTGATTAAGATTTATATTTTATGGATGAATTAATAATTCTCAACATATATTTTCACATATAATCCCCCAAGGAACTCCTTCAATTCTTATACCTTTTATAGTTATAATTGAAACAATTAGAAATATTATTCGTCCTGGAACTTTAGCCGTTCGTCTAACTGCAAATATAATTGCTGGTCATCTATTAATAACTTTATTAAGAGAAACAGGAACTAAAATACCAAATTATTTTATTATATTTTTAATTATAATTCAAATCTTATTATTAATTTTAGAATCAGCTGTTGCTATTATTCAATCTTATGTAATTGCAATTTTAAGAACTTTATATTCTAGAGAAGTTAATTAACAAATGAAAATTTTATCAAGTCATCCATATCATTTAGTAGATTATAGCCCATGACCTTTAACAGGAGCTATTGGAACTTTAACCATAGTAACTGGTTTAATTAAATGATTTCATAATTTCAATATAAACTTATTAATTTTAGGATATATAATTATTATTTTAACTCTTTATCAATGATGACGAGATGTATCTCGAGAAGGAACTTTACAAGGAAAACATACTATTTTAGTAACTAAAGGATTACGATGAGGAATAATTTTATTTATTGTATCAGAAATTTTTTTCTTCGTATCATTTTTTTGAGCTTTTTTCCATAGAAGTCTTTCTCCTAATATCGAAATTGGTGCTATTTGACCACCATTAAGAATTGACCCATTTAACCCATTCCAAATTCCTTTACTAAATACTATTATTCTTATTAGTTCAGGTGTAACAGTAACTTGAGCTCATCATGCTTTAATAGAAAGAAATTATTCCCAAGTAAATCAAAGTCTTTTTATTACTATTATTTTAGGAATCTATTTTACTATTCTTCAAGCTTATGAATATTTAGAAGCTCCTTTTACTATTGCAGATAGAATTTATGGTTCTACTTTTTTTATAGCAACAGGATTCCACGGAATTCATGTTATAATTGGAACAATATTTTTACTAATTTGTTTAATTCGAAGCTTAAATAATCATTTTTCTAATTCACATCACTTTGGATTTGAAGCAGCTGCTTGATATTGACATTTTGTAGATGTAGTTTGATTATTCCTTTATATTTCTATTTATTGATGAGGAAATTAATTATTTATATAATATATTTAGTATATTTGACTTCCAATCAAAAAGTTTAAATTCATTTTAATATAAATAATTATTTTAATAAACATTATTTTAATTATATTTTTGATTATTTCAAATATTATAATATTTTTATCAATTATTTTATCAAAAAAATCCTTTATAGACCGAGAAAAAAACTCTCCATTTGAATGTGGCTTTGACCCTAAATCTTCAGCACGAATTCCTTTTTCTCTTCATTTTTTTTTAATTACTGTTATTTTTTTAATTTTTGATGTAGAAATCGCACTAATTTTCCCAATTGTAATACTATATAAAATAGTAAACTTTATTATTTGAACAAAAATTAGTCTTTTCTTTTTTATTATTCTTTTAATTGGATTATACCATGAATGAAATCAAAATATATTAAATTGAACAAATTAAATATAAGGATTATAGTTTATATAATTAAAACATTTGATTTGCATTCAAAAAATATTGAAAAATCAATTTATCTTAAAAAATAAGAAGCAAATTTTGCATTTAATTTCGACTTAAAAGAAAGAGTTAATTAATACTCCTTATTTATTAATTGAAACCAAATTAGAGGTTTATCACTGTTAATGATAAAATTGAATTTTTATATTCCAATTAAATATTTTTAATCAAAATTATATATATATATATATATATATATATAATAAAGAAATATAAAGATTAAAAATAAGCTGCTAACTTAATTTTTAGTGGTTAAATTCCATTAATATTTCTATTTCTTTTTCTTTCTTATTTATATAGTTTAAATAAAACATTACATTTTCATTGTAAAAATAAAATAAAATATTTTTATAAATTATTTAAAGATTTATTAATCTCCTTAATATCTTCAATATTATGCTCTAAATATAAGCTATTTAAATAAATTAAAAATAAAAATAAAATTATAATTATTCATAAAATAAATCTAAATAAATAAATTTTAAAATTATTAATATGAAAAATATTATATATAACAGAATAATTTTTTATAATTATATATAAACCCTGTCCTCTATATAATTCTCTTCAACCTAAATCAACATTTTTTAATAATTTTTGACTAAAATTTAAAAAATAATAATTTAAACCATAAGTAGATAAACCAGGTATAAATCATATTATACATAAAAATCCTCTAAAATTATAAGTTATTAAAAATTTATTAATTGAATAAATTTTTATATTACTAATTAAATACCCTATAAACCCCCCAAAAAAACTAACATAAATAACTATTATTTTTAAATTAAAAGGTAAATAAATTATATAAGGATAAGAAAAAATTAATCATCTTAATAATCTCCCTCTTAATACACTTATAAATAATAAAAAAAATATTCTTTTTAATATAACATAATCCTCATCATATAAATTATAAATACATAATAAATTAAAATCATTTACTATTAAATATATAATTAACCGAATAGTATAATATATTGTTAATCCTGTAGAAATATAATATAAAAAAAAAATTAATAAATTTAAATTTCTAAAACTTACTATTTCTAAAATTAAATCTTTTGAATAAAACCCAGCTAAAAAAGGAATCCCACATAAAGCTAAATTTGAAATATTTATACATAAAGAAGTTAAAGGAATAAATATACTGATTCCCCCTATAAATCGAATATCTTGAATATTATTTATTATATGAATAATTACCCCTGCACATATAAAAAGTAAAGCCTTAAATATAGCGTGTGTTAATAAATGAAAAAAAGCTAAATTAGGTAATCCCATTCTTAAAATTCTTATTATTAATCCTAATTGACTTAATGTAGATAAAGCAATAATTTTCTTTAAGTCATATTCATAATTAGCTGAAATACCAGCTATAAATATAGTTAAACCAGATAGTAATAATAAAATTTTTAAAAAAAATATATCTAATAATAGATAATTAAATCGAATTAATAAATAAACTCCTGCAGTTACTAAAGTTGAAGAATGAACTAAAGATGAAACTGGGGTAGGAGCTGCTATAGCAGCTGGAAGTCAAGAACTAAAAGGAATTTGAGCTCTTTTAGTTATAGCCGCTAAAATAATTATAAATCTAATAATTATTATAATATAATCATTTTTTATAAAATTTAAATAAAAAATATAATTTCAACTTCCATAATTTAATATTCAAGAAATTACCATTAAAATAAAAACATCACCAATTCGATTTGATAATGCTGTTAACATTCCAGCATTATAAGACTTTAAATTTTGATAATAAATTACTAAACAATAAGAAACTAACCCTAAACCATCTCACCCTAATAAAATTCTAATAATATTAGGACTAATAATTAATAAAATTATTGATAATACAAATATTAAAACTAATAAAATAAATCGATTTAAATTTAATTCTGATCTTATATATCTTTTTCTATAATAAATTACAACAGATGAAATTAAAGAAACAAATATTATAAATAATAATGATATTCAATCTAATAAAATAGATATAACAACTCTAATAGAATTAAAAGAAATTAATTCTCATTCTAAAAAAATAACTAAATTATTTATAATAAAATAAATAAATAAAAAAAAATTTAATATTCTAAAAATAAATAAAAAAAAAAAAGAAATAAAACAAATACAATATTTATTTAAATTAATGATTTAAAATGAAATATATCCATATTTTTGATTCCACAAATCAATATTTTTATTTAAATTATTTAAATTAAAATCAAATTATTCTGTAATCAACTTTTAAAATCATAATATTTAAAGGTAATCAATGTAATATTAATAATAAATATTCACGAGAAACCCCAGTATAAAATCTATATAAACCTACATAAAATTTTCCATGCTGAGAATAAGAAAATAAATATAATCTATAACCAGCTCTAAAAAAAGAAATTAATATTAATATAATTATAGAAATTCAAGATCAACTTAACAATCTATTAATTAAACTAATTTCTCCTAACAAATTTAATGAAGGAGGAGCTGCTATATTTCTAGATATTAATAAAAATCATCATAATCTTATAGAAGGTATAAAATTTATTAATCCTTTATTAATTAATAATCTTCGACTATGTAAACGTTCATAATTAATATTTGCTAAACAAAATATACCTGATGAACATAAACCATGCCCAATTATCAAAATATATGATCCTATATACCCTCAATAATTTATTACTATTATCCCCCCAATTACAATTCTTATATGAGCTACTGAAGAATAAGCAATTAAAGATTTAACATCTACTTGTCTAAAACACTTTAATCTAATATAAAACCCCCCAACTAATCTAATAATAATCCAAAAATAATTTATTTTTAAATTAATATCTTGTAAAAAAATTAAAACTCGTAATAATCCATAACCCCCTAATTTTAATATAATGCCAGCTAAAATTATTGATCCTGAAACTGGAGCCTCTACATGAGCCTTAGGCAATCATAAATGAACAAAATATATAGGTATCTTAACTAAAAAAGCTAAAACTATACTAATATATAATAAATAAAAATTTATATTAAAAAATTTTAAAAAATATATTATTAAACAATTTATTTCATAAAAAATAAAAAAAATCCCAATTAACAAAGGTAATGAAGCAAATAAAGTATAAAATAATAAATATATTCTAGCCTGAATACGTTCAGGTTGATACCCTCACCCAATAATTAATATTAAAGTAGGAATTAATCTCCCCTCAAAAAATAAATAAAATATAAATAAATTTATAGATCTAAAAGTTATATATAATATAATTAATAAAAAAATAATATTAAACAAAAAAAAAGAAATAAAATATTTAATCTTAAATAAATTTTCTCTTGCTATTAATATTAATCTACAAATTCAAATACTTAATAAAATTAAACCATAAGAAATAATATCACATGAATATATATAACTTAAATTACTAAAATTATTAACTCTTACTGTTAAATTTATAAATAAAAATATTATTATAAATAATGATAATTGAACCATTCAAAATATATTCTTTAAAAAACATAAAGGAATTATAAAAATTATTATAAATAAAAATTTTATCATTTTTAACTAAATAAAAATTATAATAAGTTAAATCTCTGAAAATAATCATTCCCATGAGTTCGAATTATTCTTACTAAAATAGATAATCCCAAAGCCCCCTCACAAACTGTAAATACTAAAAAAACTATTAATATATATAATTCATAATCTATATAACTTAATAATAATAATAAAAAAAAAAATAAACTTAATACAATAAATTCTAAACTTAATAAAACAATTAATAAATGTTTATGTTTAGAAACAAAAATTAAATTACCAATTAAAAATATAAAAAAAATAACCATTATATTAATTATCATTAGTTTTTATAGTTTAATAAAACATTGGTCTTGTAAACCAAAATTAAGAAAAATCTTTAAAAACTTCAAAGAAAAAGAACTTCTTTATCAATAATCTCCAAAATTATTATTTTTATTAAACTATTCTTTGTCTATGAAATAACAAAAATATTTTTATCTTTAAATTTAATTATATTTTCCCTTATCATATATTTTTTAAATCATCCCTTATCCATAGGACTTATAATTTTAATTCAAACTTTATTAACCTGTTTATTATCTGGAATAATAATAAAAACATATTGATTTTCTTATATTTTATTTTTAACCTTTTTAGGAGGATTATTAGTATTATTTATCTATATTTCGAGTATTGCATCTAATGAACTTTTCTATATTAAATTAAATATAAAATTATTTTTTGTTATATTTTTAATTATATCTATTATTGTATCATTTATATATATATATAACTTAAATTGAATAAATTTTATAAATAATTTAGAAATAAATAATTTTTATAATCTAACATTATTTTTTAATAATGAAAATAAAATTAATTTAAATAAATTATATAATAATCAAACTAATTTCTTAATAATCTTAATAGTAATTTATCTATTTATTACACTAATTTCTATTGTAAAAATTACCAATATTTTTTTTGGCCCTTTACGATCTACTCTTTAATACAAATGTTAAATATTTTTACACCTATTCGAAAAACACACCCAATTATTAAAATTATAAATAGATCATTAATTGACTTACCTACTCCTTCTAATATTTCATCATGATGAAATTTTGGTTCCTTATTAGCTATATGTTTAATAATTCAAATTTTAACTGGATTATTTTTAACAATATATTATACAGCTAATATTGATTTAGCTTTCTATAGAGTAAATTACATCTGTCGAAACGTAAATTATGGTTGATTAATTCGAACATTACATGCTAATGGAGCCTCATTCTTTTTTATTTGTATTTATCTTCATATTGGACGAGGAATTTATTATGAATCTTTTAATTTAAAATATACTTGAATAATTGGAACTATTATTTTATTTTTATTAATAGCAACAGCTTTTATAGGATACGTTTTACCTTGAGGACAAATATCCTTCTGAGGGGCTACTGTTATTACTAATATTCTCTCTGCTATTCCTTATTTAGGAACTATATTAGTTAATTGAATTTGAGGAGGATTTGCCGTAGATAATGCAACATTAACTCGATTTTATACTTTCCATTTCTTATTACCATTTATTGTATTAATAATAACAATAATTCATTTATTATTCCTTCATCAAACAGGATCTAATAATCCTTTAGGTTTAAATAGAAACTTAGATAAAATTCCTTTTCATCCATTTTTTACATTCAAAGATTTAATTGGATTTATTATACTAGTATTTTTTTTAACTATATTAACATTAACAAATCCATATTTATTAGGAGATCCTGATAATTTTATCCCAGCAAATCCTCTTGTAACCCCTCTTCATATTCAACCCGAATGATATTTCTTATTCGCTTATGCAATTTTACGATCAATTCCTAATAAATTAGGAGGAGTTATTGCTTTAATTATATCTATTTTAATTTTAATTATTCTTCCTTTAACCTTTTTCAAAAAAATTCAAGGATTACAATTCTATCCAATTAATCAAATTATATTTTGATTTTTTGTAATAATAATTATTTTATTAACTTGAATTGGAGCTCGACCTGTTGAAGATCCATATATTATTACAGGACAATTATTAACAATTTTTTATTTTTCCTATTTTATTACTAACCCTTTAATTGGAATTTATTGAGATAAATTACTATTTAATAAATAAACTAATTAATGAGCTTGTTTAAAGCATTTGTTTTGAAAACTTAAGAAAGAATATTAATTCTATTAATTTATACTAAAAACAATTAATTATTAAAAAATAATAATTTTAATTCCCATAAATAATAATAAAAAATTTAAAGAAATAGGTAAATATCTTTTTCAAGCTAAATATATTAATTTATCATACCGATAACGAGGTAAAGTCCCACGAACTCAAATAAAAATAAAAGAAATAAAACTTATCCTTAAATAAAATAATAAACTCAATGAATAACCTCCTAAATATAAAATAACAAATAAAAATCTCATAAATAAAATTCTTGAATATTCAGCTAAAAAAATTAAAGCAAATCCTCCTCTTCTATATTCAATATTAAATCCTGAAACTAATTCACTTTCTCCCTCAGCAAAATCAAAAGGAGTCCGATTAGTCTCAGCTAATCTAGAAGATAATCAACATAATGATAAAGGAAATAAAATTCAAATAAATCAAATATAATTCTGATAATTAAAAAAAATTATTATATTAAAACTTATAATTAATAAAAGAGAACTTATAAAAATTAAAGCTAAACTTACTTCATAAGAAATAGTCTGAGCAACTGCACGCAAACCACCTAATAAAGCATAATTTGAATTAGAAGATCACCCAGCAACTATAACTGTATAAACCCCTATTCTTGTACAACATAAAAAAAATAAAGCCCCTAAATTAAATCTAATTATATTAAAATAATAAGGAATTAATATTCAAATCATTAAAGATAAAACAAATCTTAAAACAGGAGAAAAATAATAAAAAATATAATTAGAAACATTAGGATAAGTTTGTTCTTTAGTAAATAATTTAATAGCATCAGAAAAAGGCTGTAAAATTCCTAAAACCCCAACTTTATTTGGACCTTTTCGTAACTGAATATAACCTAAAATTTTTCGTTCAAATAAAGTTAAAAAAGCCACCCCAATTAAAACCCCCAAAATTAAAATTAATATTCCTAAAAAAATTAAAATTATATCTTTTATAAACATATACTATTTATATAAATTAATTTATATATTTATGACTTCTAAAACCATTACATTTTCTCTGCCAAAATAGTTATAAATTATTTTATATCAAATTTATTTTCATATTAATAAAATTCATTTAATTAAAATTAAATTTAATTTAAATATTTGATCCTTTCGTACTAAAATATTTTAATTTTTAAAAGATAGAAACCAACCTGGCTCACACCGGTTTGAACTCAGATCATGTAAGATTTTAATGATCGAACAGATCAAAATTTTGAACTTTTGCATCCAAATTTTATCTTAATCCAACATCGAGGTCGCAAACTTTTTTTCTTATAAGAACTAAAAAAAAAAATTACGCTGTTATCCCTAAGGTAATTTTTTCTTTTAATCAATATTATTGGATCAAAAAATCACTTATCAATGTTAATTTTTAAAAAAAGTTAATTATATTTTTTTATCCCCCCAACAAAATAATAAAAATTATTACAATTTTATAATTTTATAAATAAATCTAAGAAATTTAATTATTAAACTCTATAGGGTCTTCTCGTCTTTTTAAATTATTTTAACTTTTTAATTAAAAAATTAATTTCTATATTTAATTAAGAGACAGTTTATATTTCATCCAATCCTTCATTCAAGTCACCAATTAAGAGACTAATGATTATGCTACCTTTGTACAGTCAATATACTGCAGCCCTTTAATATATATCAGTGGGCAGATTAGACTTTATATTTTTTACAAAAAGACATGTTTTTGATAAACAAGTGAATATAATTTTTGCCGAATTCCTTTTAATTATTTTCAAATAAATTTTAATTATTTATTTTATTTATATACTAATTTTATCATTATATCTAAATTTTTTAAATTATAATTTATTTTTTTATAAAAAATTAAATTTTAATTAAATTTTAAATTTTAATAAAATTATTTATAATAAAATATAATTTATTAACAATATAAATTATAAAATTTTTAATAAATATTAATTTTTATTATAAAAATTTAATTTAAAGCTTATCCCTTAAAATATTAAATATAAAAAAAAAATTATTAATTAATTAATAATTTTTTTTTTATATTAAAAATTAAATTTTTTTCTAAAAAAACTAAATATCTTTAAAAACGATTAACATTTCATTTCAAATTAATTATTAAAAATATTTATACAACAATAACTTTTATAATTAATTATCTCTTTTAAATTTGAGAAATTTAAACCTATATAAAATTATTAATAAACTCTGATACACAAGATACATCAAATAAAAATTACTTTCCCATAAATTTATTTTCATCATTATTTCAAAAATCTTTTACAATACAAATTAACTATAAACCAAAAAATTTTTTTCTATTAAAATACTTAAACCCCCAATATTTTAACATTAAAATTTCTTTTATTATTTCCCCCTTTATTAATTTTTCCCCTCAAATTAATTATAAATTATAATATCTTTTCAATGTAAATGAAAAACTTTTTCAAGCTCTAATTTGATCTTTCTAGAAACACTTTCCAGTACCTCTACTTTGTTACGACTTATTCCAACTTATTAATGAAAGCGACGGGCAATATGTACATATTTTAAATTTTAATCATTTTACTAAATTAAATAAAATTACATTTAAATCCACCTTCAATTAATTGTTTACAAATCAATTTTCATTTAAATAAATTTATTGTAATCCATTATATTCTTAATTATATTCTGCATCTTGATCTGATCTAATTTTATATTAAAATTTTTAAATATTATTTTTATTAAAAAATATTTTTTTAACAACGATATACAAAATTTTAAATTAAGTAAATTTATTCGTGGACTATCAATTAATAAACAGATTCCTCTAAATGAACTAAAATACCGCCAAATTATTTAAGTTTCAATAAATAATTAATTACTATTTTAGTATTAAAATTTAATTTTTAATAATAGGGTATCTAATCCTAGTCTTTCAAAAAACTTTTTTAAATTCATAATTTTCAAATAAATTTATATTAAATTAAAATTTCACTTAATAATTTAAAATTTTTAATATAATTATACTTATTATTAATTATTTACTAATAAAATTTAATTTAATTTTTGTATAACCGCAACTGCTGGCACAAAATAAGTTATTAATTTATATATTACTAAATCTTAATTTCTTAAATTTTTAAAATTAATTACTACTAATTAAAATTAATTATTATTTAAATAATTAAAAAAATATACAAAAATTTATATGTAAAATAAATTCATAATAAATTTTTAAAATCATAAAAAATTTATTTATATTTATATATATATAAATATACATAGATTTTTTTTTTTTTTTTTTATATTAAAATATTTATTATAAATTTATTTTTAATATTATATATATATATAAAATATATTTAATTATAATTTATATTAAATTATTTATTATAATATTATTAAATTTTTAATATTCATTTATATATATATTAAAATATTTATTATAAATTATTAAACATTGAATAATTTTCTTATTTTTTTTTTCATAATATTTATATTAAAACCAAAATGGCTATTTAAATTTTTATAAATTAATAGTTTATAAAAAAATTATATAATTAATTTTAATTTATCTATAACTTATTATATTATATATATATATATATTATTAAATTTTTAATATAATAATAATAATAATAATAAATATTTCTTTTTTTTTTTTATTAAACCAATCTTAATAAATTTACATATAATAATAAATAAATAAAATTAAAAATAAGCTAATTTAAGCTTTTGGGTTCATACCCCAAATATAAAGGAAATACCTTTTTTTTAAATTAATAAAGTGCCTGATTAAAGGATTATTATGATAGGATAAATTAAGTAGAAATTTTTCTACCTTTATTATATTTTCTAGAATTAAACTAAATCTAATAATATCAAAAATTATTGTGCTTCTTACACTAAAATATAATATTCTTAATATATTGAACTTTATTTCAATTTTTTTATTAATTTTTAAATTTTTTATTTATTTAATTCAAATAAAATATTTTTTTTATTTATTTTATTTTTTAGAACATTACTTTCAATTTCTTCTAATTCTTGATTTGGATGTTGAATTGGGTTAGAAATTAATTTATTAAGTTTTATTCCTCTAATTTCTAATTCTAATAATATATTATCAACTGAATCTTCATTAAAATATTTTTTAATTCAATCAATTGCATCTATTAATTTTTTATTTTTTATTTTAATAAAATTAATTTTAATTAAAAATTTTGAAATAAATAATTTTATTTCTATTTTAATTAATTCTTCTTTATTAATAAAAATAGGATCTGCTCCTTTCCATTTTTGATTCCCTAATATTATTGAAGGATTATCATGATTTTATAGTTTTATCTTAATAACGTGACAAAAAATTACCCCAATAATTTTATTATCTTATTATTTTAATTTAAATTATTTATTTATTATTATTATTTTAAATATTATTATTGGAGCTTTAGGGGGATTAAATCAATCTTCTTTACGAAAATTAATAACTTTTTCATCAATCAATAATTTAGGATGAATATTAATTTCAATTATAATTAGAGAAAATTTATGAATATTTTATTTTAGCTTATATTCTTTTTTAATTAGAATTATATGTTTTATATTTTATTTATTAAATATATTTTTTATTAATCAATTATTTATTAATAATATAAATTTTATAATTAAATTAAATTTATTAATTAATTTTTTATCTTTAGGGGGATTACCTCCATTTTTAGGTTTTATACCTAAATGAATTATTATTAACTTCTTAATTAATAATCAACTTTATTTTTTAACATTTATTTTCATTATAATAAGATTAATTACATTATTTTTTTATATTCGAATTATTTATTCATCCTTTATATTTAACTATCTTAAAATAAAATGATTTAAAATTTTAATTAAAAACAATAATTTCTTATTAATTAATTTATTTTCATTTATTTCATTAACTGGAATAATTTTTAGAACTTTATATTTTTTATAAGGTTTTAAGTTAAATTAAACTAATAATCTTCAAAATTATTTATAAAGAAATAATCTTTAAGCCTTAATAATTTAATTATTATCTCTTAAAATTTGCAATTTTAAATCATTATTGACTATAAGACTTTAATAAAAGAGAAAATTTCTCGTTAATAAATTTACAATTTATCGCTTAACTTCTCAGCCATTTTATTTTTAG